TTTTTATCTGCCGATCTATTCAATGCTGGAATCAGACCAGCTATTAATGTGGGTATTTCCGTTTCCAGAGTTGGATCGGCCGCTCAAATTAAAGCCATGAAACAGGTAGCTGGTAAATTAAAATTGGAATTGGCACAATTCGCAGAATTAGAAGCTTTTGCACAATTCGCTTCTGATCTCGATAAAGCTACGCAAAATCAATTGGCAAGAGGTCAACGATTGCGCGAGTTGCTTAAACAATCCCAATCAGCTCCTCTCACTGTGGAAGAACAGATAATAACTATTTATACTGGAACGAATGGTTATCTTGATTCATTAGAAATTGATCAGGTACGGAAATTTCTCGTTGAGTTAAGGGCTTATTTAAAAACGAATAAACCTAAATTTAACGAAATCATATCTTCTACCAAGACATTCACTGGAGAAGCAGAAGCCCTTTTGAAGGAAGCTATTCAGGAACAGATGGAACTCTTTTTACTTCAGGAACAAGTAAAAAAAAATTGATTAATAATTTCATACCTTTATTATTTTCATAATTAGTATCTTTTAATATCTTTTCTTTAAATATTGAATTTAAAATTCAAATATTTAAAAGAATTTTTGAATAATAAAGATAATCAATTTCATAATCTATTTTTAGAAAGATACGAATATAATTAATATATTAATATATAGGCAATTGCAATAAAATTGATATGGAAAAAATTTGCGTCCAATAGGATTTGAACCTATACCAAAGGTTTAGAAGACCTCTGTCCTATCCATTAGACAATGGACGCTTTTTTCTTTTCCTTTTCACAAAAATTTCGTGAAAAGGAAAAGAAAAAAGAATTCTAATTAGAATAATTATTCTAAATAGAATAAGACTAAATCATTTCGAATAGAATCTATAGAGAAATAGGATATAAGCGGGTAGCGGGAATCGAACCCGCATCGTTAGCTTGGAAGGCTAAGGGTTATAGTCGACGTTCATGAATGAACGTCTCTAATTCAAAACCGAACGTGAAACTTTTGTTTCATTCAGCTCCTTTACAGAATAATTTAAGAGATAGATGGAATACATGAAAAAAAATGACCCGTAACATCTATGTCAGCCTTTCGGTATGAATACATTTAAAACACGTTGCTTTTTAGATGATCCCTCTAGAAGAGGAGTATTCGAACAATCTGCTTTTTTCTAGTTACTTCGTTCTCTATTTCTATTTGAGAGAATCTTTAGGAAAAGAATAAAATTTCCATCGAGCTTAATAAATATGTTGATGTTTCTAGTAAACTAAAAAAATCGTTTAATAGCTATTTTGCTTCAATTTCTCCTATACAAAACAGATAATCAAAAAAATGGAAGATTTAGTTACGATTGGAAACAAATTTTCTATATCATTCTCCCTGGATCCTTGACTCATATTCCAAAATTTGGATTCTGGATCCAATTGCAAAAACTTATGTTTCATAATTTTAGAATCAATTCTAATCTAAATTGTATACAAATTACGATAATGTATATTATTCCTCGAATCATTCGTTGAGAGGTATAAAGGATTAAATCCCTTTAAGTAAGAAATAAAGTTTTTGATCGTGATATGAATCACGCAAGGGACCCCTTAACTATTAAGGGATCTATAGAACGAATCGCACTTTTACCACTAAACTATACCCGCTACAATACCATTATTGTATATAAAAGGATCTTTTGTCGAACAAGGGAATCCGTCCTAATTATGCAATAGGTGCATAATTTTACGATAATTAGAATGTTGACGTGTTTCGTAAAGGGGCCCCCTAATGAAATTTAGAAAAGGGGGCAAATCTTATTTTTGGATTTTCTTTTTGCTGAAGGTATAAAAAATTAAATCAATAATTCTCTCTTTATTTATATATAATAAATAGAAAAAAAAAAAACAGATAAGATATATCAAATGACTATCAATCAATATCAAATAAGATATAAAGAAGGCTTTTTTCGAGCCCTACTTTTTGTTCTTTTTGTTTATGCGATGTATCATAAGCATAATAATTCTTTTTTTTTTTTTGAATTGGGGAGAGATGGCTGAGTGGACTAAAGCGGCGGATTGCTAATCCGTTGTACGAATTTTTGTACCGAGGGTTCGAATCCCTCTCTTTCCGTTTATTGATGATTTGGTATTTTTTTCTTTTGAAGTTATGGAGTTTCTTTTTTTTTTCTTCCCTCTTTGTTTAATTTTTTTTACTAGTTAAAGATGTAAAATAGATAAAAAAACAAAAAATATTTCAAAATCCAGCACAAGTAAGCAAAACAAAAAAGATTTTCTTATTCTTCACGTCCAGGATTACGTCCTGGATCATTAGATAGGAATCCGAAGATGAAAAGAGAAACAAAGAAGATCACTATCGTGTAAACAAATAGTTTTAGAGTAAGCATTACAAAATCTCCAAGATAATAAAAAAAAACGACAGAGATAGAGAATAGATTCTCTTCTATTTCATATTATGTTTCCTTTGATACTAAGTTTATAAGAAATGAAGTAATTTCAAAAAAAAAAACTTAGGAAATTTATTTGTAGTAAGAATTGAGTCTTTATATTACCAAAATTTTTTTCAGACATTATTCAAATTAAAGATCTTATCGAAAACTTACAGCAGCTTGCCAAACAAAAGCTAAGAGAAAAAAGAGTAAGGGTATTACTGGCATAAAATCTACAATTGGATTCAAAAAAGCGTAGGCTTCAGGTAATTTTGCCAAGAAAAAACTACTTGAATAAAGGGCAGAGTCAATACAAATACAGACCAAGCTAAAGATATTAAGCATAACAAAAATGTTGTTCTTTAAGAATTTAAGAAAATAAATTGTATTTTTGCTTTTTTTGAATTTTCATTTTTCTTGTATTTTTTTAGATTATGTTATTATTATATATATGATATGATTTATTATATGTATAATTTGATTTAGTATTATCATTTTTATTTATTATACTCTTATATTAAAATGAAATAGAAAAGAAAAAATCAATTTTGATTTCTAAATCTATATAGAATTTAGAAATCTATATAGAAAAGGATAGAAAAAGAAAAGAAATAATTTGAAAAGAAAAAATGGAAAATAATGGAATATAAATAAGTCAACTATTGAATTGATATTTATAGATAGGAATATTACTAAAGTCAGTAAAAAAACTAAAAAAATGAATCAACTAAGATCATACCCCCAATCCCTTTTTCATTTGAACTTCTCCAGTTCCAAACAGTTTCATTCTGAAATCAAAAATCGAAGAAATCATATATTCATACAATATCTTAATTGAATTCTATGTAATGATCAATCAATTCAGTTTAATTCGATATTTATGCATATCCAAATTCTAGTAACAATTTAATTTATTCTATAGAATAAATTAAGAACTGGAATTGACGAACAACCCATAATAGTATAGTATTTATTAGTGTCGAATAAAAAATGGGGCGTGGCCAAGCGGTAAGGCAACGGGTTTTGGTCCCGTTATTCGGAGGTTCGAATCCTTCCGTCCCAGATCCTATCTATTCATGATATATACCTATACCGATTTGAATTTAAATAGTATATCCGAATAAAGATTACCTTTTCTTTTTCTTAAAGAAATTCATTTTTTAGATTTACAAACTATGAAAATACAATATTGAATTTATTGATAGAATATCTACTTAATTTTTATAGAATATCTACTTAATTTTTACTTATATAGTTTATAAATTAAATTGTCCATTCAGAAAACCTAGAAGTAGAAAGTATAGATTATTATATTATCTATTGATTGAATTGAATGAATGAATGACTGACTATGCACTATTTAAAAATTGAATCAATTCCATACCAAATCTAAACAATGTTCTGGTAAAACATCGTTTGAAACGATGTGATAAAAAAAAAAGCAACGTGCGACTTGAAAAACATGATTAAATTAGCTGTGAATTCTTACATCCGCCATTTTATCGAATAGAATTGATTATATAGAAATCGGGATCCTCTTGATTTATTCTGGGCCACTGGAATTCAGTGTTTAGGGGACAGTAGAAGGATTGATGATAGAAATAGTACATGATGTTTATTTCTTTTTCAGGGTCAAGTATCTCAGGTTATTGAAAATCAATAAGTTAGAACAACTTCGTAACTCTATTTTTGATACACAAATTGAAAGGATTCAATTCGAGCAAGGTTCAAAAAAAAAATAATAAAAATTTATTTGAATATTTGAATTGCTAAATGGATCAAAAGTGTATTCTAGGAAATCACACGTCTTGTATTATTTTTTGAAAGAAACGAACAAAATGGTTATGTTGCTTCCATTTTTGAGACGATTAAAAATCCCCCAAGTAATGTTATGATTCACGAATAATTTAAAGGATCTTGGAACAAGTAAATACTATTTAAAAATTGTCTCAACAATTAATTGTATTAGAATGAAGAAAAACACTAGATTCGCAAGAAGAAAAGCAAGAATAAAGCGCTCCATAAAAAAAACCTTAAAGGCTCTTTTTTCATTTGAGTTATTTTAAAGTTATCAAAATTTAGGTATGAGGTTGCGAATACAAATAGTTATTTTTTTTTTTTTCAGAAAGAATAAGAAAAAAACATAAACCATTGATTTAACGATTTGATTGATCTATTTGACATCATAATTAAAGACAGAATTTTGAATTTGATTGAGAGCCGTATGAAAAAAAACTTATTAGAAGTTTCTAGGGGATATATTGTTCATCTATTCTAGGGGATAGATTGTTCATCTATATGTATCCCAATGATCCTTTTATCGAATCGTTGAAATTAGAGAACTCTTTTCTCTTTTATCCCCCCGCTCTCTTGTTCTATTCATACCAAATTTCGCATTTCCCTGTTAATAACAGGGAATCGAATTTATAGATTACAAATAGTTATAAATGCTTTTTTAAATACTTACTCGCTCGTTATTATTATTATCAGTTATTAATCCTAGTGATCTATATTTAAATGACTATTCATCTATTGTATTTTCATGTAAATAGAGGAAAAAAGCTCTATGGAAAAATGGTGGTTCAATTCAATGATGTTTAATAGGGGTTTAGAATACAGGTGTGGTTTAAGTAAATCAATAGACAGTTTTGGTCCTATTGAAAATAACAGTGTAAACGAAGACCCATCTATTTTAACTGATATGGATAATACTATTCATAATTGGAAAAACAATAGTGAGAATTCTAGTTATAGCCATGGTGATTATTTAGTAGATGTCAGGAACATACGGAATTTCATATCTGATAAAACTTTTTTAGTTAGGGATAGTAATAGGAATAGTTATTCCATATATTTTGCTATTGAAAATCAAATTTTGGAGATTGACAATAATCATTCTTTTTTAAATGAACCAGAAAGTTTTTTCTATAGTTATCAAAATTCTAGCTATTTGAAGAATGACTCTAAGGGTAATGATCATAATGACAGATATGATACTAAATATAATTGGAATAATAACATTAATAGTTGTATTGAAAGTTATCTTCGTTCTAAAATCTGTATTGATAGTGAGATTTTAGATGATAGTGACATTAATAGTTACATTTTAGATGATAGCAATGATAGTGAGATTTTAGATGATAGCAATGATAGTGACATTTTAGATGATAGTGACAAATACAATGATAGTGACATTAATAGTTACATTAATAGTTACATTTTAGATGATAGCAATGATAGTTACATTTTAGATGATAGCAATGATAGTTACATTTTAGATGATAGCAATGATAGTTACATTTTAGATGATAGCAATGATAGTGAGATTTTAGATGATAGCAATGATAGTGAGATTTTAGATGATAGCAATGATAGTGAGATTTTAGATGATAGCAATGATAGTGACAAATACAATGACTTTAACATTTCTGATAAGGTCCAAAATAGTACTGAAATCGAGAGTACTAGTATAATAACTATCACAAATGATACAAATGATAGTTATCCAAAAGATTTTTCGCATTTGTGGGTTTCCTGCGACAGTTGTTATGGTGTCAATTATAAGAAATATTTTAAATCAAAAATGAATATTTGTGAATACTGTGGATGTCATTTGAAAATGAGCAGTTCAGATCGAATCGAACTTTTGATTGATCCAGGTACTTGGAATCCTATGGATGAAGACATGTTCTCTGTGGATCCCATTGAATGGAATAGGGATTCGGAAGACGAACCTTTTGAAGTGGATCCCCTTGACTGGAATTGGGATTGGGATTCGGAAGACGAACCTTTTGAAGTGGATCCCCTTGAATGGAATTCGGAAGACGAACTTTCTGAAGATGATTCTTCTGAAATTGATTCTTTTGAAAATCTTCTTGATTCTTCTGAAAATCTTCTTGATTCTTCTGAAAATGATTCTTCTGAAAATCGTTCAGAAGACAAACCTTCTGAAGATGATTCTTCAGAAAATCGTTCAGAAGACGAACCTTCTGAAGATGAAGATGAAGATGACGATTATCTAAATCGTCTTGATTCTTATCAAAACAGAACCGGATTACTGGAGGCGGTTCAAACAGGCACAGGTCAACTAAATGGTATTCCTGTAGCAATTGGTATTATGGATTTTCAGTTTATGGGGGGTAGTATGGGATCCGTAGTGGGTGAGAAAATCACTCGGTTGATTGAATATGCTACCAATCAACTTTTACCTCTTATTATAGTATGTGCGTCTGGAGGAGCGCGTATGCAAGAAGGAAGTTTGAGCTTAATGCAAATGGCTAAAATTTCTTCTGCTTTATATAATTATCAAATCAATCAAAAGTTATTCTATGTATCGATACTTACATCTCCTACTACTGGTGGGGTAACAGCTAGTTTTGGAATGTTGGGGGATATCGTTATTGTCGAACCCGATGCTTACATAGCATTTGCAGGTAAAAGAGTAATTGAACAAACGTTGAATACGGAAGTGCCCGAAGGTTCACAATCGGCTGAATATTTATTCGAAAAGGGCTTATTTGATTCAATCGTACCACGTAATTCTTTAAAAGAGGTTTTAAGTGAGTTATTTCATTTCAATGGTTTCTTTCCTTTGACTCAAACTGAAAAATAATTCAGACTCTAATTTCATTTTTTTCTTTGATTATGGATTTATTATATAATATACTTAATTATGTATACTCCGTATATAATAGATATATCTATCTATTCATTTAGATATACTTAGTCTAATTTTTAAAATAGACTTAGTATAAGTCTATATGAATTCTAGTGATTATAGACTATCTTTAATATAAGAAAAATATATATTATATATTAATATAACAATAAAAATAACTGGTACAAATACGAAATTGAGGTACCCCATTTTATGATAAACTTACCTTCCCTTTTTGTTCCTTTAGTGGGCCTCGTATTTCCGGCAGTTGCAATGGCTTCTTTATTTCTTCATGTTCAAAAAAACAAGATTTTTTAGATACGGGCAAAAGTACTACTATTAATATTACCTTAATAAGATAAGGAGTATTTAATATAACAACAAAAATTTTAATATAACAATCAAAAAAAATAAGAGGTACAAATATGAAATTGAGGTACCCATTTTATGATAAACGTTTATGTGTTTTTAGTGGGCCTTGTCTTAATTGTAATGTCTGCTTTATTGGTTAATGTTCCAAAATTCATTAGTTGGGGATCAGAAAAACATGGTTGTCGTTCACAAGACGCATGGCTTGACATTGTACCGGGGTCCCGAAAACCAATCAATTTCTTCTGGGCTTCTTTCACTCTTTTAGGTTCATTGGGGGTGTTATATATTTCAGTTTCCAGTTATTATGGTAGACATTTTTTCTCTTTGATTTCATCTGAATTTGTAGTTCCTTTTTTGCCACAAGGGGTCACCCTGACTTTCTATGGAATCGCAGGTCTTTTTCTAAGTTTACATTGGTGGCTTCTAATTTTTTGGAATGTGGGGAGTGGTTATAATTTTTTCGATAAAAAAAATAGAATGGTGTGTTTTTTTCGTTACGGATTTCCTGGAACATATCGTCGTATTTTTCTCCGAGTTCGTATGGAAGATATTCAGTCCCTCATACTACAAGCTAACCCTAACCCAGAACCCAGTAGTGGTGTCCTTTATATGCAAACAAGAGAACAAGGGACCATTCCTTTGACTCCTGTTGATGATTATTATGATAGGACTCCACGCAACGTTATACAAAAAGCTTGGGACTTGTCCAGATTCTTGAGTCTACCAATGGAAATCGTTCCATATTCTTGAGTCTACCAATGGAAATCGTTGTATCAAAAAAATAAATGCTTTCTCTAAGAAAGCATTTATTTTTTGATTTCTGTATTATTTTGTATTCTTTATTTCCAAATGAAAGGAAAAAACAAACTTCCGAATGACAAATAAAAAAAGCGAGAATTGATACATAGGCTAGGCTCTATTACTTGTATTTACTTGTAATAGAACTTATGCTTGATAGAAAAATGATTATTGTATATAGTTGACAAATGAGATGAAACTGAGTTCATTAAAGACGAAAAATGGCAAAAAAGAAAGCATTCATTCCCCTTCTATGTCTTACATCTATAGTCTTTTTGCCCTGGTGCATCTCTTTTACATTTAAGAAAAGTCTGGAATCTTGGATTACTAATTGGTGGAATACGAAACAATCCGAAATTTTCGTGAATATTATTCAAGAAAAAACGATTTTAAAGAAATTTATAGAGTTCGAGGAACTGTTCCTCTTGGATGAAATGCTAAAGGAATACCCGGAAACACATTTACAAAATCTTCGTATGGAAATCTACAAAGAAACCATCCAATTGATCGAGACGAACAACCAAGACCGTATCCATACGATTTTGGATTTCTGTACAAATCTAATATGTTTCCTTATTCTAAGTGGTTATTCTATTAGGGGTAATCAAGAACTCATTATTCTTAACTCTTGGGTTCAAGAATTTCTATATAACTTAAGTGATACAATAAAAGCTTTTTCTATCCTTTTATTAACTGATTTATGTATAGGATTCCATTCAACTCATGGTTGGGAACTAATGATTGGGTCTGTCTATAAAGATTTTGGATTTCCTCAGAATGATCAAATTATATCTGGTCTTGTTTCCACTTTTCCAGTCATTTTAGATACAATTTTAAAATACTGGATTTTCCGTTATTTAAATCGTGTATCTCCGTCACTTGTAGTGATTTATCATTCAATGAATGACTGAAAAAACGATCCACTGATCCAATTATAAAATTTGTTTTTTTGGGTCGAAAAGCTAAACATTAAAAAATTGACTTATTCTTTTTCGTTCTACTCGTATTCTTCCTATATTCTAGGAAAATCATTTGAGTAAATAGCAGAATAATGGATAGGGAACTATGCCAGTAACCTACCTAATCTTATTGTAGAAATTTTCAGGATGAATGATTGGACCATGCAAACTAGAAATGCTTTTTCTTGGATAAAGGAAGAGATTACCCGATCCATTTCCGTATTGCTCATGATATATATAATAACTCGAGCACCCATTTCAAATGCATATCCCATTTTTGCTCAACAGGGTTATGAAAATCCGAGAGAAGCTACCGGGCGGATTGTATGTGCTAATTGCCATTTAGCTAATAAGCCTGTAGATATTGAGGTTCCACAAGCGGTACTTCCCGATACTGTATTTGAAGCAGTTGTTCGAATTCCTTATGATATGCAAGTTAAACAAGTTCTTGCTAATGGTAAAAAAGGGGCTTTGAATGTAGGTGCTGTTCTTATTTTACCAGAGGGTTTTGAATTGGCCCCTCCTGATCGTATTTCGCCCGAGATTAAAGAAAAGATAGGTAATTTGTCTTTTCAAAGCTATCGTCCCACAAAAAAAAATATTCTTGTGGTAGGCCCCGTTCCTGGGAAGAAATATAGTGAAATTACCTTTCCTATTCTTTCTCCAGATCCCGCTACTAAGAGAGATGTTCACTTCTTAAAATATCCTATATACGTAGGCGGGAATAGGGGAAGGGGTCAGATTTATCCCGACGGGAGCAAGAGTAATAATAAT